ATAAGATGTCCTCTACAGCCTAGCCCGCCCTAGTCTTAGCCATCGATGTGCGCCTTTCAGACTAATGGTTTAACGAACTCAGGCTTACAGTCCTGGTATTATTAACTGTCAAAGGCTTAGTTACCCAGTCATTACGAGTTAAGGGATTACTAGGTACCTCGGAATAGCAGCTCTCCCTGACTAGACAATCTAAACAGCTTGAGCTTCAGTGACACTTCTTTTACTTTTTTGTTATTTCGAAATCTCCAGGGTATGATACCTTATAGCTGCTTTACAGTTACAAGTCATTCTATGTTGAAGTGCCAGTAAGAATAAAAGATTAGACTTGCCTCTATCTGAGGTACGAAGTGACTCGACTTCAAGGTACGAGAGGAGATAAAACAGTACTTTGAAACTCGTACAAACACACAGCCTCAAGTCCCTTGTTTCAGGGAAGAACTGAAGAAGTGAAAAGAACAAGAGCCGCAGGTACGTAGTCGCTTTAGCGAAGCTAAGGAAAAGCAAGAAGAACTGTTATTCTTTTACTATCTTAAGCGCGCTCCTACTCCTTTTGTATCTGTGACCTTTGTTATGGGCGACCAAGCGAATGAGTCATAGAACTCGTCTTCCTCTTATTTTACGACCACTCTAACCGTCCGTCGATGGCAATTCTTCTTTCCGGGCAAGCAATCGAACTCAATCAAGCATCGGAAACCACACTCGCCACAGCACCTGGTTATGGAATAGAGCTCTTGAGTTGGCCCCTTTTTGAAACGAGATTCTTTCAAAGATCTTTGTCTCGGAGAATAGTCACTCGTCAGCCTGCCCTTCCCCTCACGGAGCGGTAACAGAACTACTGGGAAGATCATAGGAGATTTCCCATAACGCGTTGACAGCAGACGATGACGCGCATCTAGATTGGAGAAGTAAGTAGGCCAATGCCTATAGACAAGGTTTAGCCTAGTGCTAAAGAAAGAAAAAAATGAGTTCCTTCTCCTTTCCTTTCAGTCGAGTCACTTCGTACCTCTTTGAATGGCTTGTTCAAGAAGGTCTTTTTTTAGAAACTTGGTGAATCCGGAGAAAAATGCTTTCGAATCAGCTGCTTGATAACATCCCCCTGGTGGTTCAGTCAGTTAAGAAGAAAAGAGGATCTTTCTATAGGAAGAAAGAAGGAAGGAAATTGGCTAACGGAAGGGCTATTCTAGATTTAGAGGGATAACTCCCAATATCTAGAGCCCTACCAGCGAGAAAGGATTCTATTAGGACTAGCAAGGAAATTCCAGGATCAGGTAATAGTACGTACACGAGGTATCCTAGATATTCTAATCACTCGATCTCACTACTGAGAATATGGGCATTCGAGCTTGCCTCTTGGATTGCATCTGCTGGCTTTTTCGCCCGTTTTCTGAGAGCAGAAGGAACTTCTATCATGCTTACAAGTAGCAATATCGTGCTTCTTGGAATACGAATTTCAAGTTTGGTTCTTTCCTCTCCTTTCCTTTCCTTTCAGTCGAGTCACTTCGTACGTCTGTATTCTTTTCGTTTAAATCAAAAGTACGGTTTTCGATGTGTCTTTCTCATATATATATCCATTCTTTTTTGCATCTCCTTGTTTTGCTATTTACTCCGGATCTACTTAATCTTAATCGCTCACTCTAGTATTTTTTTGGCTTCTCTTTTGTTGGATTGTGTGGTGTTGTTTCGGGGGTAGGGCAGCCACTTCCTCTTCCGTCCCCTTCCGACCCATCAAGCTCGTCCTCGTGGTCCTTTGAAATAGGAGTTCTCTTGGAACCGTTTTCGGAAAGCGAGACGGAAGGTAGGTCCGTAAATCCTAAACTCAAATAGTGGATCCAAATTCAGGCATGGTTATATATAAAGCGCCCAGCCCCGGGAATCCGATCCAAATTCCGGGGACACCAACGTCTCAACCGGCTGGGCCGTCTCTGTCGGAATCTAGCCCTTTCAGGGTCTCTCCCTCATCACCAACTGATTCTTGGTTTCAAGGCGCCGAGACCTATTATCAAAACAGGTTTCCAGGTCAGGGCGATGGGGCAGGACCCTCGCAACCACCAACTTCCATTTACCATAATTCAAGCTTCGGGGCGTCTTTAAGGGGGCGCATAGATAACCTGGAAAGGACCGAAAGTCCTTTTCTGCCTCAAAGATCAAAGGGGGACAATATTAGGAACAGTTAAAAACGGCCCTAGATCAAGCTTCGGATCAGAGTTCGAGAATCCAGATCCAAAGACGACTGCTTTAGGCTGTTTCAACAGATTCTTGACGAAAATCCTCACTTGAAAAGGAATTCGGCCTTAAAGCCGCAAGAAAGAGGCCCTTCTCGATTTATTTTCGGAGATAGAGGATGAATTGGCAGAAAACTTAGGTTCTCTACTTAATTTCATGCGGAAGAACAGGAGTTGGAGATGGTCCTTGAAGTAAGTCAAAAAAAGTTTCACTAAATGGGGCCCGGATTCCTACTATGTCAAGCGAATTTTAGGGCAGATTAATGTTGAGTTGATGGGCATGTGGGAGGATAATTTTTCTTTTGTATTGATAGAAAGGTACGAAGTAACTCGACTGAAAGGAGAGGAGAGGAAATGAAATAAAGTCATTGATAAAGTAAGCACGTAGTCGCTTTAGCGAAGCTAAGGAGAGGAAGAAATTCTTTATTTTTTCAAATATATGAATATAGAGTTTCTGCTTTATCTGATGATGCTTAACCGCTCGTCGAGCAGCTTTTCATTTTCTTTTTCTTCCCCCGGTCGATGTAAACTGCGATTCTTCATTCATTGTAGCATCTTGCCTTGCTTGCTTTTTCTTTCCTTCTTGGTAAATTTCTTATTAGGGCAAGAGTCTGAACTTAGGGAACGCGGGGTTCACTGCACTCTTAAAAAAATCAAAGCGAGTCAACCCATTCATTACTGGTGATCAAAGTAGATTGATCGGAAGTCTATCCTTTCGTCTTTCTCACCACATTCTCTCCTCAAGACAGCAAACGAACGAAAAGAAGATCTGAACTTCAGCCTAGTACGTACGGTAAGGGTTTCAGAGATCGTGTAGGAAGCTCACTAGATAAGCTCAAAGGTTTCCCCCTAGACCTAGATACCGTCACTCAACCGAGAGAGAAGAGTTCTTGGGTATACATTCCTGAAGTCCAAGACCGAGGAAGTTCTACCTAATGGCATAAGCAGAGGGTGACGCAGGACGCCTACCTATTTAATTAACAAGGCTTTACTTAGCGTAGTAGGGGATGCATAAAAGAACATAGCACGCGGCATAGTCAGGATCTACCTCTCCTAACATATCGTCTCTTTAGTATCTCTGGTTGTTGAAACTAAATCACGCAACGCAGGCTGGATGGAAGATCGACAAAACGTACGCTAAAGTAACCCGAGCTGAAGCTCAAACAACGACATGGTAAACCAAGTGGTTCGGAGTTCCATCTCTCTTTGCCTGAAGCTCTCTTCCTTGAGAGTTTGGACTGGAACAGAAGCTGGAATTGACCAATGGCACTAGTCCCGATGTCTTTTTTGAACACCTGCTACACTTCTCTATTACTATATCTGACCATATCTCGTACCAAGGCTGAAACAGTACCGGGATGAATCATCAGTAGAGGGAAAGACTCCTACTCAGCTCTTCATTGCCAGCTAGCGGTTAGACGTAGACGCTTCGTGTGAATTATTCCACGAAAGCTAGAGTTCAGGTATAGTGAAAGTAACTTATAACAAGAATTTGAACTAGAGTGTGCCCCATTCCTCACTCACGAGCTCTTTATCAGCCCAACCCAAGGAAGAGAAAGTCCGAAAGCAGGTAAGACAGTCCTTACTAGGCGTAGGCTTATAGGAATTTTTCCAAGCACAGACACTTCTCCTATTGAGACTTCTACTGCTTCCGTTTAGCGAACTACAGGCGCTTGAGAGCGCACAGTCGTGAAGGTCAGGTCTAAGGCTTCCGAAAGAAGATACCCAAGGCGTGGATCCGATAACAGCTTCTTCTCTAACAACCGAGTCTCTAAAAGCCATCCCCCCTCTTCATGCCCTTTCCCCCTCGATTATCAATGACTGAATTGACTTTATTTATCAATGACTTTATTTCATTTCCTCTCCTCTCCTTTCAGTCGAGTTACTGCGTGCCTCTAGCAAAGCTAGAGCGACTACGTCCCTCTCCTTTCAGTCGAGTTACTGCGTGCCTCTAGCAAAGCTAGAGCGACTACGTCCCTCTCCTTTCAGTCGAGTTACTGCGTGCCTCTAGCAAAGCTAGAGCGACTACGTCCCTCTCCTTATCAGTCGACACGAATCCTCTCCTTTCAGTCGAACTGAATTTCCTCTCCTCTCCTTTCAGTCGAGTGACTTCGTACCTTTTTTTTATTTGAATACTCAAAAAAAAGGTTTATGGATGAAGTAATCGGAATGACAAATGGTTACGATTGCGAAAACCGGAGAAAGTCGGGAACCGTCGATTACCTTTTGAATCAAAGTAGCAACGGGCCGAGTACTACGACTACAGGGGGAAGAGCTTCGTAGACAGCCCTCGTCGCTTCTTTCTGGCGATTAGCTTCTCAAGTGGGTGGCTTGGTAAGCAAGCTACCTTCAGCATTGGTAAAATCCCTATCAATAATAGGCCGGAATGGTGGGGAAGGAGGCCCTCCCTACTTCAATGGAAAGGGGGGGATCGCCGTTTCACATCCGCTCCTCTACAACTACCTTCCGCCCAACATGATCACGAACGAAGACAGAAAATTGCGTAGGTAGATAGGAGGAGGAAACGAACCCAACCCACTTGTCCTGATCGGAACGATTGAAGAAAGAAAGAGAATGGTGGCCCCTTCCGTCCAGGGGATATCGTCGGAGAACAATGTCTGGGACAGGGTGAGAACCTTCCGTTGGTTACGCCCTTTAAGTGTTTAAGTGTTGGTTCTTCTAAATTTTTCTATGGAGACCAGATAGAGATCTATATCTTTCTATCGATAGATGGATCTCTTGAGAAATGGATATTGATCTGCTTTCAAGATCTATGAACAAGAGAGACCCCTACCTAAATATATCCATTTGAAAAAAGAGATGAATAGATAGGGCGGAGTCACCTGAAGGAAGAGATCGACGATCCCCTGCAATCTTTCTAAAGCAAGAAGCGAGAAATTTGAGTTTGAGAAAGAAGGTACGAAGTCGCTTTAGCGAAGCTAAAGGTACGAAGTCACTCGACTGAAAGGAGAGGAGAGGAAATTCAGTTCGACTGAAAGGAGAGGATTCGTGTCGACTGATAAGGAGAGGGACGTAGTCGCTCTAGCTTTGCTAGAGGTACGAAGTCACTCGACTGAAAGGAGAGGAGAGAAATGAAATTCAGTCGAGGATTCGTGAAAGAAAGTCATTGATCAATTCAGTCATTGATAATCGAGGGGGAAAGGGCATTCTATTAGAAAGTAAAGGCGCCTTATATTATAGAAAGGTTTGTAGAAAGGGGCTTCTTAAAATATCCTATAAAATGAAAATAATAAAATAAATAAGTAGGGGCTTCAAAGCTTGTAGTTTAGGGGTGCGCTTCTTCCAGAACCTATACTTTGTTCTGCAAGAATGGCTTTCTCTGATAGAGGCTCGCTTCGCTTTTGTTTTGTTGCGGAGCTTGCTGCTTTTCATTTGGATAGGAGTAGGTGCTTGCTGCTCGCTCGCTGTCTACTAAATGAGCCTTCACTGCCCCCTATCTTTACTTGAATCAATCTTAAGTAAAGTGAAGTCAAATCAATGAAGTGAACAGCCCAACCTTTAAAGCTTTGCCAGGCAATCGGTATCGATTGTTGAAGCCAAGGCTTCAACCTAATTCAAAAATGAAACGAAACAATAGACTTCTAGTATAGGAAAAAGCTTCTCTTTGATAGCGGTCATAGGGGTTCTGAAAGGATCTGATCGTAGATAGAGACTTAAACCCGTTCGGGGGTAAGGGCGGATGTAGCCAAGTGGATCAAGGCAGTGGATTGTGAATCCACCACGCGCGGGTTCAATCCCCGTCGTTCGCCCATCAATAAATGGACCATTTGTTACGAAGACACAAACCAAACCTAGAAAGCATTTTTTCTGCAAGCAAGTCATCTCGAGGCTTTCAAACGCATCCAAGCAATGGGTATCCGATTAAAAAACATAGAAACCATTCGCCTTGCCTACTTGCTGAAAGCACAAACAAATAGAATGAATGGCTGATCATGAATTCTATGAAGTTTTCAAGACCTCACTAATCAGCCTTACTTAACTTAGTTCAAAATGAATGAACCCCCGGATGAAGAGAAAATCTCCCCTCCCTTTTGCTTCACTTTGGTTTTGGTAGAAGCACGGTTAGTGCGTGCTAAACCCTTCTTATCAGGCTCTTACAAGACCTTGTCGGATAAGACAACACCTCCTCTCCACATGAGCTCTAGAAGATGATTGCCCTTGGGAGCGTCTTTTGACACCTGTCTCAACCCTCACAACAGAATGATTCTTCGAGGAGAGGTTTCGAAAGAACGACCTGTAAGGAGAGGAGCAAACCAACGATATATCTGCTCAAGTCCAAATCCAGCGGCGCACGGAGTTCAAAGTCCAAAGGAGCAACAACAACGGCAAAGTCCATTATGCTCAAATCATTAAAGCGCCCAAGAGTCCAAGAAGAAGAAGCTGCCATGATCCAAGAAGATGCTAACGGTCCAATATCCTGAAGTGATCTCTTGTGGACCAACTGGATGAAAGCAGCAAGCTCAGGAAGAAGGAAGCTGTCAAGGTCCAACACAACGAAGATGGTCCAAGACTCAATGAATCTTTCCAACGGACCAAATGGACGACAGAAGCAGTCAGCCCGCAGAGCTTAATGGAAAGGTGTTCTGGCCCAACATAACCAAAGAAAGTGGTCCAGTTCATCAATTGAAGAGAGAAGCGGGAAATCGAGGTGAAGCATCAGCAGCACAACATGGAAGATCGAGCACCACAAGAATGATATCTGGTGAAGATCACAGCTGAAGAGAAGAAGAATGCTCTCTAGGCAACATCATCATCAATGGAGCTGAACATCAACCTTCACAAGCAAATCTTATATGCTGGTCATGATGATCAGATTACGAAGGTATCAAGAAGATGATGGTGATGAAATGAAGATGAAGGACTTCCTCAAGCTTACATCAAGATGCTGACTCAACTCAACCAGTGCCAAGGAGTCAGTCAACGTAAGTCAAAAGAAGAAGAAGAGAAGACATCGATTCACAAAGAAGTTAGATCGATGGTCTTCATGAAGATTGGAAGCAACATAGAGAGAGCACATCGATGGAGCAATTATGTGACCGTTGAAATATGAACGTTGGAATTGTCAGAACGGTCACAACGGCTAGTTTGAGCATTGGGAGCTTCACCACCAGTGAGAAGAAGATTGCCAAAAAATCTCAGAGGCAAACTGAAGAACTTGGAGGAAGAAGACTACGCTAAATCAGAGATTCAAAAGAGAGAAAAGCCAAGGCATCCTGCCATCATTCTCAGTCTTGCTCAAGAGAGCACACAATCTTGAGAGAATCTTTCTATCGGCCTGTTGAGAGGCATTCTTTGTAAACCCCCTTCCTTCCATTGAGCGAAATTGTAAAGGTTAATAAGCCTGCACCTTGAAAAGGCAGATTTCCCGAGTTGAATGGAAATCCTTGGTGAAGGGCCAAGGTAGAGGACGTAGGCCGAACCTCTAACAATCTGGGTGCACCATCTCTGTTTATATTTCTGCACTTTCCCTTTCAGCATCTTTCATTTATGCACACTTCTATTTCCTTAAAAAAGTTAGCTTTATTGCCTCTGTGATTATCTGCTTAGCTTTCTTAAGTATTATCTGTGCGATTTTGTTTGAGCGCTTCCTTCCTGCCTGAATTAGAAAGAAAGTCTTCTGTTCTTACGCTTCCGCACATTTCCTTTAAATACTCTGTTTCTATATCTTGCGTATCGAGTAACCGAAAAGAGGGCAAAATTGCTTGGTAACCTATTCACCCCCCTCTTGGTTATTCGATCCTTAATCTGCTCTAACAGAAAGATAAGGATCCCTCACCACCTTCTCTTGATGATACTGGTCAAGGTGGTGATTGTTTGATAACTTCTGTTGGGGATGACCATGCAGACGGTGTCGAAGTAGGTGTGAATGGGATGGCCAGGGAAAGGGGAGTGGAGAGGTGGTTGATTGACAAACTATCTCTGTCCCATTTCGACACACGACTAGCTGTGATTAGTCTTCCTTGTCCATGCTCAGTCTTTTTGAGGATGATATCACTAAAAAAGAAAAGCGATGGCAGCAGCAGCTGACTATGGCTATGCGCCCGGATCTCCACCACCTATTGTTAAGCCAAGTCGATGGAACGAAGCTCAAAGACCTAGAATTCCAGTTTCTCCACTGCTCCACGGTTTCGAAGCTTCGGCTTGACCGCCTGCTCAATCAAAACGGGGCTTTCATCCCTTTCAACCTATCAGGAAGAGCTAACCAGACTAATGACCGTGAGTGACTCAGGACTCGAACCTACCACCTAAAAAACGAGGGCTGAGATTGGTGAGTCAACTTTACTAAAACAGCATATACTTTTTCGTTATTTTGTAATCCCCAGGGTATGATACCTTCTAGCTTCACAGTTACAAGTCATTTTCTCATTATATTATGTCGAATGGGACGGCAGATTGGATTCATTTTTATGTTTAAGGCAACTTGTAATCCGATTTATTCATTTGATAATTGGGTGAGGCCCCCAGCGATGGGGGGAAGGGAGAGTGGGTAAGCGGGCTCCCTTCGCTTTATTTAAAAAATGGTTGATGGAATTCAACTTGTCAACAGAAAAGAGAAAATGGAACAACTAGTTGACTGGCCCATCAAGGTTCATTCACCATATTTCCTCTGAAACGATTGCGGATTTGGCCCCAACCAGAAAGACATTATCTCAGCAGAATCATCTAGAGAAAACCCTAGATGAGAATAGAGAGCGAGGGCGCAACAAAAGTTAGGCATGGCGTTCCTTCTTTGTAAATACCAATTCGTTATTCGATGAGATAATGGAACAAATGGCGACGAGAATCGGCTGTATCAATGATTCTCAATGGAGGATCGGGGGTTTTTTGACCAATTGTTCAAGTCCGAAAAAAATCCGTTCGAGAAACAAGAAAGATCAATTTCGGGTCGAACCAACAACCGGATTGTTTAGTTATTATGGATGCAGATAGAAAGTCCTCGGTCATACTTGAAGCTGATCGATCACAACTATTGCATCTTCAGTGGATTCGAATATCCCATTGGGATCCTATAAAAGAATCACTTATCCCATTCCAGCAAATGATCCTATACAGTTCGTATATCTATTTCGTAATTCGATCACGAAAACAGTTCGTTCTTCTTGAACGGAGAAGAATCGTTGCGATGAAGGAGCCCTCCGCGAATTGAGGAGAGAAGAAAGAGAGAGAAAGGCTGATAGCATTGTTTAAGTGAACGTGAACTAGACTTCGACGGAGCAGGTAAGCAAGCTACGCACCTTCTTCGACTTAAAGAAAAGTAAAGTAAGGCAAGTTGCTCTTCTTGAATGAAAGAAAGGGTAGGAAGAGAATAAAAGAACGAATGAGATAGCTGAAGCCAAAGCCACATTTGAGGATCTTGAATCCGCCGTGAACAAGATCCTCTTCTAGTCGGAGGAAAAAGCCGATGTTAGCAAGATGCTAGTGCTCATGCCAAGAGTGGCTGCCAATAGCCACTATCCCAGATTCCATGCAAGTGCTAGAATCCGATCTGACTCCTCACGCTGGCAAGGAAAGAAATGACATAAGAGGAGGTCCTAACTGAATGAATTGAGGTTGAGTAAAAGCCATTCGCTTGAGAACAATTCTGCGATTGGAACTCGATCTGGGATTGGGATCTTAGGGCACTGAGAACCTACTGTATAGTACATTCTTCAGTACTCCTCATAAAAAATATACAGAAAAAAAAGGCACACCCTATTCAAGGCCCTGATGGTCACTCCCCCCGCGCTCTACTACAGGAAAGCTAGCCTGGTTGATCCACTACACACTAAGAAGCAAGTCCCGACTAACTAAGAAAATCCGGGTTAGACTGAAAGTGACCAGAAATTGCAATCTTCTTTCACAGACTACAGACTAGCGATAGTTAAAAAGAGCGAAGCGTAGCCGTGTTTAAGCCGAAGGCGATAGTGATTCCCGTGTTTACTGAGCTATATCTCTATCTATTAGTTGGTCGGCTTAAAGAGTTTAGACTCACGATACCGAGAAAGCAAGCCGATCATAGACGGAGGTTTAAGCTTGAAGTGAAGTGTCCGCCCTAAGGTGAATCAGATGTTCGAACGAGACTGTTCAGGAACATGGATTGTGGGTATACCTGCACAATAGCTTTCTCTACGAGCCTACAAGCTTAGCTTTGGTTTAGCTTCCAACTAAGGCTAAGGGCCTATGATAGGGTTCTCTGTTATGAGAACAAAGAGTTTGACTGTTATGATTGAAATTGAACGAATATTCATTTAGTGAATTGGTGAATATAACTTCCATCGACTAAGATTCTAGCACTCAGCTGTGCCATTTCTTTATTCCTTCAATGCGCTAAGCTGGAACCCGGGCTTTCAGAGTGCGGTAATCCAGTCTAGTCTGTCTTTAACAACGGAAGGTTCTTGTCTCAATCCAATCTATACTTTGCTACCTTCGCTACTCCTTTCTTCCGGCTTGAAGCGCCTCTTAGAATGACGTAAATAGAGCTCGTTCCTCTGCCGAGGGCCTTTACGTTAGCTCATCTTCCGCGGATACCCTTCCCGGCCTGAAAAGACAGCAGGTCAAAGATCATATATTTAAAAAAGAAAGGCTGGTCGGTCACAAGACATATCTTTCCATCTATAATGTTCTTTCTAATCGATGCCATTGCTTTCCTTATTCCGTATTTGAGTCTTGCCCTCATCAAGACGGCTATACGGAAGAGTTGGAACTCATGAATCTCTTTGGAAAGAAAGCGGTTTTTCTCCTGGCTGGCCTATGATGATATAGAATCCCAAGGAAAGTTTCCTACTTTCAGGTTGGTTTCTTAAAGACCAGCTTTTAGTGTGCCTTGTTTTTCTTGATGGAATAGAGGTTTAATAGGACTCCCCCGATGCTGCTACGCTTCCTTACCGCCTCGGAAAGTAACCCCGAGGTAAATCAGTCCAGTTCTTGTCAGTTTTATTTATACGATTAGACACCTTTAATAGTTTTCACCCCTAGCCTCTGAGGAACTGCTTCTGGCTACTCAAGGAATTTAGTATGTGAAGTTCCGTTTGCTTGCTCTCCCTAAGCTCTTAAAATAAAGATTGCTCTGGTCGTATCCAAGCTTGCTTTGTTGTGTTGGGTTGGTTGGCACAAGTGCTGGAAAAAGTGCTTTCTGAGTCCTTGGTGGAGCTACCATTACAGTTGATTGGCATTCTCGTGCTTGGACTGAGTCTAGCATTCCTGTGCAATTCCCTTCAAAACTTTTTTGCCCCTAGGCTACTTTGAGATGTCCCCCCTCCTCTACTAGTGTTGGAGCTGCTACATTCAGGTCTTCGATTGGCAGGGAACTGCTTCAAGAAAGGCAGTTCCACCCAACCCTCATCCTGTTTTTTTAGTCTGCAAGGTATGTTGGATTGAGCTTTTGCCTTGCTTCCCGTTGCTACCTTCTTGTCTAGGTGAACCCGAAGCTAGAGCACAGGTAGAGCCAGCGTCCGAGAAAGTCGATCCAGTTGATTCTCTTCTGGTGACCAAGAAGGAGGAGCGGGTAGTGGATTCTGCAGATTTAGAGTCAGTTCGTTCTCGTCCCCACAGGAGCAGCAAAGACGAAGGCTGAAGCATCACTAGAGGCATAGATGGGAACATATAATCCACTAGTAGCAGATCCAATCGATTATGCAGTTGATTCAGCAGCATAACCATAACTAGTACCGGATCGGTAAGGAAGTATAGGCGGCCTGTTCGCGAAGCTGGTCGATATGCTACTGATGGTCCTGGATCTCGCTCTGGAAAAGGACTATAGATGATATAGGCTTCTTTCCTTCTTGCCGCTGAAACTTATGGATCAATAGGAGCCAGTACTAATCTTTATTTTTTATGGATATGGGTCTAGATCTATCTAAATAGATATATTCCTATTTGAAACTGGCTAGTAATGCACATGGTGAACCCAAAAACAAATAGGAAGATTTTATAATGATTGCTGCTAGCAGTGAGAATATCACATGCTCTTAAACCTATCGAAGGAAGCGAGGGAATCAGTTCAGTAAAGCCAGGAGAGGGAAGGCAGAAAGTAGACTCTCACGAACTTTCACAATAAAGGAAAGTGCGCCGGGAAAGCCACCTGAGATGCCGGAAGTGAGGAGCCAGAAAGCATAGATTTCCCTATCTATTATACGTTATTTCACCGATGCGAGGATCGGAGTAGTCCCATTCGATTGATCGATTCAGAGTCCCGAGCTGCCTTAAGCCCAGAAGCGACTTCCTTTAGTTCCACTGGTGGCTATATAGGTCAGTTGAATCTTAGCCAGTTTCTTCTTTGTTCGAAAAGAGCTAGTCCGACTCGACTGCTAATCCTAATTCGCACTCAAGGAAAATGGGTCTTCTTGGCTACCGAAATGGGGGACTTGTTAAGCTGCACAGTTGGCTTTTTGGGTGGGAACATCGGTTGGGAGCTTTTTGTGGGCTTGGTAGTAGCATAGGTGGGCCCTCGGGCAGTTAGTTCAGGGCGTAGGGATCACTGTCTCACTTTGGTACCCGAAACCTTTCTATGCCCAAAGTGAATAGTTTCAAAGCGCTGTTTAGTGACTTTCATGTCTTCTGCTAGTTTAGAAAGATTCAGACATTTTATGCCTTCTTTTATCCTTCCCCCAATTATAGAATGCGTAGTAGCTCTAGTAAGTCCGTAGCTGCATTTACCTGAATCGGGAAACCTACCCAGAAACTTCCCCTTTTTATACACCGGCCGGTCCGGTAACAAAGCCTGTAAACCAAAAGCGGTGAGCCGACCTACCAACGTGTGAATGTTTTATCCATGAATTCTTTACTTTAGTCAAATCCTCATAAATAGTTCTATTAGGCTAATTAATTGCAGTCTCTTAGGTGATAGCGGAGCTCTTCCGTGGGGAGGAGAATGCCTAGAAAGAGGGATAAGCCTTGCTTGTTAGGTGCTTCGGTTCGCTGTTGGGAAGGGATGGAAGAACTTCCGGAAGCGGTAAGTAGAAGGCAAGGTAAATAAAAAAGAAGAGCTAAGCGCATCGAGGTACGAAGTGCTTTGAGGTTCATCGGGAGTCTTGAAGGCGGCTAGGCTAGTTCAAAGCCTTTCTTTCCTTGCGTGGTAGGTGGGGCAGTTCCCGGCTTATCGATCGGTTCAAATGCTTGCACTTCATGGAATGCCTGAGCCCTTGGAGACGGCGAGAGGGTAAATTAAGCCCCTGCCCTTGTTTCCAGCTGGCCTTCCTCGCTAACTATGCTAGCTCATTTCCCTCTTCTTCTGGTGAAGCTGCTCTCTGCCCAATCCCTTGAAGTTTGGCTTTCCTGGCTAATAGTCGGACTTGGCTGGCTTTTCTGGGAATCTGTCTGAAGGCTCATCTGTTTACCCGAGCTTGCTTACCTTCCTTTGGTTGTTTGATGGAAACCTGCCTGAAAAGAAAGGCTAGCTTAGTTACCTCCCGGCCCTACCTGATAGTTACCTTGGCGGAGGATTGGCGTAAGGAGCAGGGATTGAAACTGCTTATTCATTCACCCTTGAAGGAGCAGATTCTCGAGTGGACGCCCTAAAGCGCTCATGCTATCATACAGATGCAAAATTTCTTACTGATCCCTTTTCACCGACTTCACTTCAACCGGTATAGGAGCTTATATTACTTCACCGGCTCGCTTTCTTGTGGAAAGATTCGCTCTTTTGCAGTTGGCAGCTCCGGTCTTGCTTGATTGAAGATTCGACTATTTAAGAGCTCGGCCTTGAGCCCTACCTAAATCAATTCCCTTGCTTGAATCGAGCCGCCTCTAGACTAGCAATTCCTTTCCCCGACTCGGACATTCAGCATCTTCTTAACCGGCAATCTCCATTGGTGGTCTACCTTTCCTTTTTGCAAGCGCAGGGTTAGCCTCATAAGGAGTAGGAAAACCTCTTTAGATAGAGTAGCGGGTACAGCTTTCCCGATCTCATCATACTCTTTCCCAGCCTTTGACCATTCGGTTTGAGAAAAAGCAGCAGCTCGTTTAAATAAAAAAAGGACTAATTAGGAGCGCATTTCAAGTTGTGAAGATAGAAAAGTAAGGGATTCAAAAACCTCTAATCCTCGGAACGCTATCTCGATTGTACCGCCAATGCCACTGGAATACTCACTGATACAGGTTGCCGGCATTACTGAATTGGGAGCTTATGTGGAAGCCGCCTCCCTTGTTATCTCCTCCTCGCCTAGAAATGGAAGGTTTGTCAGGCCTGCATTGCCTGTTGACCACTCAGCCAAGATAGGGGTCAATCGGGTCAGGTCAGGCTCACAGCACAGAGCTATTGGGAGTGTCTGCAAGATTTTAGCTACATCTGTGCTTGAATGCCACAAAAGAAAAAGGCGGTGGTTAGAAAAGGGCTCGACCGAAAGACCCTCTTTTGGGCAGCCTATTCGTAGACAAAGAAAGCCGATTCGAGCACACCGAGAACGACAGACACCTAAGCATGAATTCGAATTTACCGGCGAAAAAAAAAAAGAAATTCAGAAATTCTGTATGCCATATCGCTGCCTCTGCTGGAAAGCGGGAAAAAACTATAAAGAAAGGGCCCACCTCCCGTCATCGGTCTTTCATCCGTACTTACGAATATCTATTTAGCCGATTTAGATAGAGAGGTAGAGAAAAGATTCCCTTCTGTCAATTATTTCCGTTTCGAAAGTGAAGTGTTCTTGTATGAAAGAAAGGAGTCTCCCTCTTTGGAAAGAAAAGCCTTTGTGTCATTCTCCATTCGATTTGACAGTGATTGACATGATCCTCACTTCTCTTATGATAGAATCTTTTTTCTGTCTTTACATAAGAGAGAGAAGTGTTTGCTGGGCCTGCCCATGTGTGTCTTGTTTCGTGTTTTTGTTTTGGGATTGGGAAAGTGTTCAGTGCGAACCTTTCTTCTAAGGCGGATCCAAGCTTCGCCTTTACTCTTGACCAGCTACCGGCAGAGAAAAAGCTTGCTAGACAGGTACCGAAAGGGCGAGTTCTAGGTCCATGTCGGATTACGGGAAAGGCTCACCCCCTTTCAGTTGTGTCCGCATACAGGCGTCGATAGAGTAGCAGCCTCGTCCTGGTCCAGCGAGGGTATCTTCTCCTCTGTTTTTGGGATTAGCGCTCCTTGGGACATGAAAAATGGACTGGAGGGTGCTTGACCGCATCTTGGGAGAACTGGCCCGTGGTCTTTCTTGCCCTGCCTGTCTGCTTGCTTACACAGTGCGACGGAATCGTTTGCTTCTGGCATTCCTTCCGGCCCTGATGGCCCTGGAAGCAGGGGGTACAGGGGTTTTCCTTCCATAACTGGCCATTCCCCTGTTTTCCATCTTTTGGTTTTTTGGGGTACGGGATGAGCTAAGAACCATGCATATAAGGTGCTGTGGGCCTATCGCCCTCGCGGAGTTCCCCGCAGCCGCTCGTCATACCCACAAGAGAACGAGTAGGACGACAGAACTGACTTCAAGAGTGTCATATCCTTTTTTCTGCTCTTCTTCAATTAGAAACCGGTGCATTTCTTCTTCCTTTCTACTGATTCGATTATATAGTTTCAAAATAGTCTAAAAGATTTTCTATTCGATGTCTGTAATCAATCAAAATTCTTATTCGCGATCTATTCATTCTGAAACTGATTTATTTTCTTTTGACAGTCTCTCGTCCAAGAAAGAGAAGCTCTTTAACTCATGGAAGCAAGCCAAACCAAAGAAAATATTTCATTGCGTATAGAAAGAAAGATGGGAATCTAGCTCATTGGATGTCTTTACCTGCTTTCCTGAACCGGATTGCTAACGTGGTTCGATAAGTCCGATCTCAGTCCTAGCCCGGAAAGGAAGGTTTATTTAGAATATATAATATAATATATATAAGGCTTTGGTGGTGTCGGGGAAGAAGCATAGGTTCGGTAAGCCTAAGCAACTCATTTTCAAAGCTGGTAGTTCGGGGTGCTTCGGATCGGGAGTAATCACTAGTGATAGGGCAAAAATGGGGAGTGGTTTTTTCCTTGGCGTGACCCGTAGGTTTTTGTGGATACTCTTATCATGTTATTGCTGAAAAGAAAAACCGAATTCCTTTTTTTGATGTCGATTCATCCACACTTCCATTCTTTGTAGAGGAAGGCTAACTGCTTGCCGGCTGGGAGCTGTATGAGCGGTAACGTCCACGTACGGCTCCGTGAGAAGGGAAATGGCCTTGTTGCACCTCACTCTCGTCTTCAATGGGGTCTGCTCTTTTTTTTTTGATCCGGGGTAGTGTAAATACCTTCACCTCGTAAACTTGGTATTATAAATACCTCGCTTTTGTTCAATTATAAATAAATAACCATTTTGATGGAGATTTGTAGCATCATTCAAGTAAATACAGATTAAGATCGTAAAAACATGAGCTTGTAATATAGCTACACCTAATTCAAGACCGGTTAATGCAAGAACTATAAATAAAGGACCAAGATCTCCTATGAAATAGAAAAGATCATTCATACATAGCATAGTCCAAGCGAACCCACTTAAAATCTTTACTGAACTATGACCGGCCATCATATTAGCAAATAAACGTATTCCTGAGCTTAATGCGCGAAAACAATGAGGGATTAGCTCAAGGAGTACTAAAAAAGGTGCTAACGGCAGTGGGACTCCTGCAGGTAAGAAGAAGCTTAAAAAATGAAGCCCATTTCTTTGAAATGCCACTATAGTAATGCCAATAAAAATGGAAAATGAAAGACCCAAAGTAATGAGAAAATGACTTGTAACTGTAAAGCTATAGGGTATCATACCCTGGAGATTACGAAATAACAAAAAAGTAAAAGTGACCAAGATGCAAGGGAAAAACTTTTGTTTAACATTTCCGGAAAGACCACCTATTTGTTCGTTTACCAGGTTCAGCACGAAATCATAAATAAGCTCTACCAAGGATTGCCAAACATTTGGTACTGAGTTTCCTCCTCCGTTTTTAGTAACAAAATGAAGCAGAAGTAGGACCAAACTGAGAGTTAGCAGCATAAACAAAGATGGATTTGTGAATGAGAAATACAAGTTTCCTATTTTCATAGGAATCAATGGGAGAATGGAAAATTGCTCAAGTGGGCTGTTGGGCGTAATCGTAATAAACACTTTTCATTTCATCCCTCTAGTTCCGCTTTTTGCTCGAAAAATGAAGAAAGACTTGTCGGAAATCACCGGTTGGGTTGGTCCGACCAAGAAAGGCATGGGAGTCTTTGGGCATTGCTTGGGCCGAGTTAAGTATGGCTACCTGGAAACTAAACAATAAACATGAAAACTTCTTCTACTAGGCTCACAGCAATGAGGTCTCATCCCTTGGTAAAGTGATAGCTATCTGTTAAGTTGAGAACATCTGAAGACGATGACGCGCATCCAAAACCCCGGGAAAATGGGCATAAGCGAAAAAGCAAGGAATAAAGATGAAACTTCCCCCCTGCAGTCAACTAGGTGAGGCGGGGTCGCTGCTTCCAGAAAACTTCCTAATGATAAAAAAGTAGAGGCCAAGCATGGTTTCAAAGTGGAGGTTATGCTTGTGTTGACCCAGGGAATTTTCGGCCTCTATAGCTTCCAATCCAAAAAGGATGTCTTTGAGGTGAGATAATCTCGATCTAAGATCCCAAACTAAAGACATCTTATATGAGTTCCAAGAAAGGAGCTTAGACATTTTTGTTTCAAGACAATCTAGAGCTTGACCGGCTTGAGACCACCCATTTTTGATGAGATCAGGAAGGTTAGGCTTTTTTCACATCATATAGAATCTAAAGGGAGATAAGGCTTGAAAACGGGAGCCCACATAGGGTTGTGCTCAGAGATCGATCGAAGGCTCGCTCCTTGTATGGTGTCAGGAAAGGAAATGCCCCAATCCTTTTTTATGAAGTCAGAACCAGTCTAACCTTTCTGAAGATTAGCAGCTCCTTGCCTATAGTTTATGTTTGCAGCAGGAGGTTTGCACGGTAAGAATAGACAGTGTTGATAATGAGAGCAAAGGCGCTTCTGCTTTATCTTGAAAATGAGTAATATCAATTGGCAAGACCTTGAGTGCCACTAAAAATATCATCCAAAAAAAACTAGCAAGCAATATCCAATCAAGCGCAGCGCTACGTTGGTTGAGCCTACTGTGATATAGAAGCTATAGCAAAAAGCCAGCCAGCGAACCAGCATCTAGCTGTACTTTCTTTGTCTAGTCGTCGATCTGATACGATGAGGAACGGACTGGACTAGTAGGATCTGATGAGAGAGGCGAATAAGGAAGTTTAGTACCGACTGGCCAATGAGAGGGGACTAGGTCTCGTGTAAGCCCTTCGTTCTAGTGGTGAACTGCTTGTTCGACTTAAGCCTTTGTCACTCTCCCCTTCGGTTAAAGCAAGCCCGTCCAATCCTCTATCCATTACCCCTTTCCCGCCTTCGACTTCAAGCAGTAAGCAGCTCGCTGCTCTAACGGGTGGTTTTGAGCCAGGGGTTACGCAAGCCCTTCTCATAATTGGAATAAATAATAACATACGGGAGTAGGAATCGCAAGTCAGCTACTTCTAGACTCTTGTTTTCAATAGATAGGATGGTTGCACTAGGAAAGCCCGTGGGCACACAAGCAAAGGCATAATCACCCCTTACCGAACCCTAACTTATAACCTCAACCTCTGTCTCTTCCATTCTCTATCTCCTAGTTCTGTATTAGAAGAAGAAAAAGAAAGAAAGCGAGTCAGTTGGTACTAGTTCTACACCGGCCCTTTTGCTATGCGATACCTTGTGACTTCCGTCCCGTCACCGCCACCGGACCCGAAAGGCACCTATCCGTGGGAGACCCTAAATCAGGGGTTGATCATCGAAGCCAGGGCAATAAGGATTCAGGCATTTGAGCGCTGATGTAGTTAACAGCCACCTGAATAGTCGATTCATTAGGGTCGTCACCTTCTACCCAACTAAAGAAAACTGCAATCGTAGTTTATCAACCACTCACAAGACCACCGAGATCTTCGACTTAGCTCCCAAAGGTAATAATCCACCCGGCCCTTCTCCAACCTATACAAAGAGAACAGAAGATAACGAAAGGAAGACAAAGTCCTAACTAAATCATAACACAAGCTACCCATTCCATCTATCATATCAGTCGAGTCGATCCAATTCGTTCTTATCTATAGAATAGATAAGGCAAGAGAGAACTTATGACCTCGCGGATGGAGAGGGATTCGAACCCCCGGTATTCCTATCAATACTTCGGTTTTCAAGACCGACTCTTTCAACCGCTCAGACATCCATCCTCTTCGCCCTGGAGCCTATTTCTTAGGCGTAAGTGGCTTATCTATGTGATTTGCTACGCTGGCTTGCGCCTATCGGCGGACTCTATTGCCTGCCGGTTAGCGAAACTTTTCCGGTAGTACGAATCGCTACGCTTCGCTTGTTTCTATATGATAATATGCACTTTGGTTGCTGCGCTCTCTGCGGATAATAGCAAGAGAGTGAAGAACGAATGATCCTCCAAACAGAGTGATTGAGTCCGACTCCTGCGAGCGAGCGAAAAGCGGGGCAAGAGAGCGAGTTCGACCCGCGAACGATCAGCAAGTGAAGGACCGATCCTTTTGCGCCAGTACTGTTGTGAGACTGGTACTTGGCGGCTTACGAGCAACATACAGACTAAGGGTTTCCTTCACTCCCTCGCTCTTTTTTAAAGGCCCTTTCTATTCTCTTTCGTCTATGGTTCTTACATAAGAAGACTGAACGCCCAGCTTCGCAGAGCAGCTCTCTCCCCAGCCCACAGCATAGTGTGGAATCTGGATCGTTTCATTGAGCACCACTTCTTTTAGATAGAAAGGTCTTCTGACTCTATTGCATCAAATCATAACCTACGCCTTCGACTAGTATGGAAAGACTAAGCTCTATTTCAGAGATTGGACTTGTGTAAACCGGGTTAATCTTTCTCTTTTTTTTTTCAATTCATTAGAATAGGCCAGCCGAGCCAGGAAATAATACAATTCCAATTGGAGTCGCTTTTTCATCTTTTTCAATATAGCCGGGGGTATTCTTTCTATTGGCATTGTCCCACAGTTGCATTCTTGGTGGAAGGCTAAAGAAAAGAGGCGAAGGCAGAGAGACTGATTCTCCATCCCCTTCTGAACCCGATGAGAGATCGAAGCACAGGAAAGGCAGGCTGCGAAGCGATTGTTCTCGAAGCAAAGGCCCATACAATTCCCTTTTCCTTATATAAAGCCTTTGATCGCTACAAGTATGTAGCCACGTAAACGAAAAGAAGGCAAGCTATCTGATGAATTTGCTGAAAATGCCAATGCCGCATCACCACCTTTCTTAACACCTGACCTCTTGACTAAAAGTCTTGAGCCAAGGAGTCCTTTTAGGATGAGGTTGATGCTTTTATAAGCCTTGATCGGAGCCTGGTCTGGGATCGAGAATTTTCCCTCTAAAATAAAAATTACGAGTAGAAGGGCTCATCCCAGAAGTTTTTCCTAGAGGTGAAAGGGCATTGGTACTTATGCAGGGTCGGGTTAAATGAGTTCCGCGGGTAAGCAATTCGGTGCAAGCTCCAGCTGATGCCATTGATGTAAAAAAGACATCTAGAATAGATCGAGCTAAATGTTGAATCATAAGTAGGAGGGATAGCGCTTCCTTTTATAGGTCTACTTCTTTCACTACTTATGCCTTATAGCGAGAAAAATAAGCTTCTTCCGGGACCGGAACATGGAGACCAAAAAGTTTTGACTTACCGCCACACCTTGCTTTTCCTTTATTACTATTACGTTCTGCCCTTACATCGTAGGGTTAAGCTATAGAACTAGATACGTAAGAGAAAGAGAGGAGAGCAGAACTTGACTTCTCTGCTGAGGCATAAGCAATAGCAAACAATCTCTAACTAAGTAGTTTAAGTGGTCCGCTGTCTAACATCTTTCGTATCTTGTTCGTGTTCGGTGACCTTCGCTGAGGTTTTTGATCTACCTCCGAAACCTAAATCCATCTTTTTAAATGGCTAATGCCTAGATTAGGTCTTAAAAAAAAGGCTGTCCATAGAAAGAATTAACTCCAGGCTGGCATGGCTTTGAGGTTCACTCAAGATCCGGATTCCCTCTGGGATTATTAATTACGTATACATAAGGAATATTTAACAAAGCAGACCAGCACTTTTTATTCATTAATAGCCGTTACATGGGAATACATCAAATAGGAAGCTTACACACACATAGACCAGCCACACAACATTACAAAGTGAACAACGGAAGCATTGAAGACTACTAGTGATACATGCAAACACACCCAAAAAAAGCAATCTACTTAGGATAACTTAGGATAGGAGTAGATCTCCACCAAACAAAGAAAAAGAAGAAACACACTACTTTGCGTCTACAGACACTTATTGAAACCTTATCAAACTAAAAAGAGTCGACGGACTCTTCTATTCTAGTCTCCCTGGCGACCACGGATGACAGCACCCACAATTAGGTCTTCCTGTTCTTGGAGGAGGGCCCGTTTCCTGTCTTCCAGGACGCTAATGCGGTCCCGGATCCGCTGCATGGCTGCAGCCACAAGTGCTGGATCGATGGGAGGCAGGTGCTCCCAAAAGGCAGCCAGGGTTTGCTGCCTTTGTTCTTTTTCGTTTTCGACGGCTTGAATTGATTCTTGAATTGTTGCAAGTCTTCCGACGATATCCATTTCAGTGTTGTTGGAATAAGTGTTCCTGAAAGTATTTCTTTTTGACTTCTACGTCTCTCTTTGAAAATATAGACTGAAAGAAGCTTCTATTTATAGGCCTTGGAGGCGCTTAACTCTTTCTTATTATTAGAAATAATTGTTGTCTTAGTTTCATAACATGTTTCAACCCCGGCTTTTCATGAATATGGAACCGGATCCACTCGATTTTAGTGTGCTGAATAATTATCTTCGTACTCCAATCCGTACGAAAGGCCCCCTTTCTTTTGGCGGGTATCGCCACGTGGCTTAATCCCGATCACTCCTTCAGGAATAGGACACAATAATATAGCGCACATCAGAGAAGAGAGTACCCCCTTTATAATAAGACAGGCCCCCTGCGTCCTTTCAACATAGATGGAGCAATCGTCACTCGACAGCTCAAAGCTGACCGGTACAACCCGCGTGCTTGCCTACTCGTCTTTCACCGGCCTATTTGTACCCAGCTACAATCTCTTCCCAACTAAAAGAAAAAAGGGCCCCTCGGCCAATCCTCAATCGACAGCAACTCCGTCCTAGCGAAGTAAAGTCTCTGCCCCTATCGCTTGATTGATCTGATCAGAGACTTGCTCTTCCCTACTTTTGACAGAAGAATAAGAGCACAATATTACACAAGTTATCCCTAGTAGTAGACTACAATATCTCTATATCTCTTATAAAATACAAATGAGTTTGATAAAAAAATTAGCGATAAGCTTATTGCATATAAGATTGAGAAAATTGTTAAAGCTTACGAGGACTATACGGATATAGTGTGCAATAAAAAAACCAATGAAGAATTATACCCCTCTTTCCAGAAGAACTGGGAATATCATATTTCTTATTTTGATACTTTCAGAAGATTTGCTTCTAAAAAATGAATTCAAGCCAGTAATGAAAGGCAATAAAGAGATGGCTTTTGATAGTTGAAATAGGAGCCAGAAAGTCAGTAGTACTGATATTTTATTATGAGTCGCTCTAGTGAGCAATTAGATAGAACAACTTCAATGATGTCTGAGGAACATGGCTACTAAGCCTAACTACGACTAGAAGGAAGAAAACTGGCACGAGTGAGATAAAAGATAAAGCAAAAGCCAGAACAAAGACTAGATGCCAAGATCCACAGGCACTCCTAAGGCTTGGTGAGCTAGGTTTAGTGACTGGGGCGGACTTCTCTTCTATACATTCTATACAATAGTAGCACCTGTCTCCCTCTTATACTATTAGATAACCTCCTCGAAGCAAGGAAGGGATGAGGTTAGGGCTTTAGCGGGGATAAGACAATACGATTAGTATCCTTAATCTAATTTATTGCAATTGAAAGCTAAAGATATTCCCCAGTTCATCTTCTTTATGTAATATCGTTTTGTCTTCAGTAAGACTAGTCTTTCCTTGAAAGACAAGACAGAGGTTTCGTTAGCATCATGCGACTGGTAGTACTTCAATAGCCTAAGTAAGCGGTAGGGAGCAGTCCTTAGGGGATCTTTCCGACGCTCAGCGGGCAAAAAGGACATATTTGAGGGAGTGAGACTGATCACCTCATGCTGGCCGTCTTATCCGCCCTAGATTAGATGATTGGTAAATGAAAAAGAGGAACTTGGGTACACTTCTTTTTTCTTTTTTAAGCATGCGTAGGAAAAGTTTGAGCTCCACCTTCCTAGAGCTGTTTCAGTCTTTTCTGCTAATTGAATCTTATCTGTCACTTGCTCCTTCTGCCCATTCTTCCTTTATAAAAATTCTTTATGTTGTATAGTATAGTAATAGTATAGGGGTAGAACGAAGCATAGTCTAAAGCTTGCCTTCGCTCACGTCTTCATCTGGTCTAATTTCGGGGTTGTTGGAGGAGGGATAGTTGTCACCTTTTCCCAGAGCGTCAATAAGTCGGTTCTACATTTTGAGCGGAGAGGTGGGGTAAAGGGCGGCAGCACTTAAGAACAGGGTACCAGAACAGCTTACTTTTCTGACGGATGAGGGTAGAATGGGCAAAGAGTGATGAACAAGAAGGAAAGAGTCTGATCAAGGTGTAGAATCTTCCCTACTGGCATTCTTTCTGCAAAAGCGGTTAGACCAGAAATGAAATGGATGCAGGCTTTGACACCTGCTCCTTCGCCCCCGCATATGGAAAAGGATCCGCTCTTGCCGGGAGAACTGGGACTGACCTAACTGTCCCTATTCCTACATGACAGGAAGACCTTCTATGCCAGTCCTACTACCAGACAAGGAATATCTCCTCCTCCAGTACTCAAAAAAAGACAAGCCACTCTTGGAATTGAGATAGTGCTATTTGAACTAGTTGAAAACTCCTTCGGACCCTTCCTTTGTCGTGGGCGTAGGAAAAAAAAATCCCATTCGAAGAAGGTCAATTCACCTAGTACTACTTACTTTGCAGCGCTTACTCTAAGAAAGACAAGGGCAGATAATACAAGAGCGGCAACCGCAGATAAGCCTTTTCCCTATGCCCCAACCACCAGTACTCGATACACAACGGAAGTTTCCTTGAGCAGATATGGGTCGTCCGAACCAACCCGAGGCGATTCCAATCCCTTTTGACTGTGATGATCTTCCTTTTCCTCCTTCTCCTGCCGGATACCTAGCCATAAGAGGAAGCGGTAAATCACGGGCGTGACCAGAACGCGATGAATGGCTTTCCTCAATGAGTTATTAGCAAGTAAATAGGTCAGAGTCGGATGGGAAAAGGCTTGCATTCACCCGTTCGATCAGTTCTACCTCGACTCGAAGCAGACAGTTTAATTGAAGCGCGAACTTCATTCAACCTGCGGGTCAGAAGCTGCCTAAAAAAGGAATCTTTCCATGCAAACTACGTCGACTCATGAAAACCCTAAGCGAGGTAGTCCCCAGGCCCCTGTGTCTATTTTAAGGAGACATGATACGCACGTGGCTAAGACTACCTCGCTGTCAGCACCAACGCAAAGACAATCTAATTGATGGAACTTTCACAGGAAATCATTCAGGAATTTCTTATGTTCCCCGCCCTAACCTATTCTCGGCAACTTTCAACCATACGAATTCAAAGGATTGACCAGATATCGGTCGAAAGAAAAAAAGACCGGTACCATTCCTACAAGAACTGACTGACTCCTGTCGATAGAAAGGAAAGCCCCGCGGGCAGTGCCAAGCTTCTCCCCCAAGGATTCTCTATCTCTAGTAGCGCTTCTTTTCTTGCATAAATGAAAAAGCGCATAAGCTGTTGGTTTGAATTTGCTAGTTCGTACGGGACCAAGTACTTTATAAGACTATAAAGCTAGGATTAGGAGCTATGAAGTTCGTTTCACTAAAAGATACGTATCTTTTCGTTCAACTCATTCGGACAGACACTTAACATTTTGAAAAGAAAATGACGAGTACCACTTTTCGAAAGAAACATCTTCCATGGGTATGCGAAGCCAGTAGCCGCGAGAACAATCATCCTAATTGGGGTTTCCGCATTTGAAAGTCCTCATACTTAAAGTACTTTATGCCTTTGAAAGCTGGTTTTACAACCTACTTCCGACTTTCCGAACTCCCTACCGGCGGGACTAAGACAAACTCAAACATACACCACTTCATACTGACTTAACCGGGTATTTACCCTAGAAAACCTGTTCCCAAAAGACCCATTATCCAGAAATTCCTCCAACTCACTTTTCTTCGGTTGGATCATAGGACAATCCAGGAACTACACCTTAGACAATCAACAACTCCTGACAGTACTTAAATTAGAATCCCTAACCAGAAACCTGGCCTCGAAAAAGGCCTTTATACTGCTATTCTATTAGTAGCGCTCCTTCGATATAAAATTCCATGGCGGACAGGTAATTATATAAAAAATAGACTCATTTTCGCAACGAGAAAGTTGTGGAGAGAACACGGAAAGTGCAGACATAGCCTTTGAGAGTTCCACACTACTGGAGTCCTGCTCGAAAGACTCCTTCTTTATATATGTGACCTAACTCACGAAACCTTATTTCGTTCACATCGAAATAACCCATCTCGTTCCTGAAAAGGAAAGGACAAGAGATTCATTATAGTATCGATTGACTTAGTTATATAAAAAACGTGAGTTTGACAGAGATGGCGGGTATGCCTAGTTTCGAACCTTGTCCCAAGGCAAGGACTAGCAGCATAAGGGCTTAACGTTTTTAATGCGTTATAAAGATAAAGCATTTTTGAAGGGTTTAAATCAAAGTCAATCTTTATTAAAAGAGTTCTTAGGAAGTCTCTCCGGTTGTATTGGAAGATGGGAAATGCGCTTCCAATCACTTCGTCCCTCTCGCGTCGAGTCAGATCCATTACCGCTCTTCTGCTATTAGGCGTAGTTCTGTGGAAAAACCCGGTCGAATAGAACTTCGTAGGGCTTACTGTCCTTCAGCAGGCAGCTACTAGCGTGGCTGATTTGGAGACGGATTTAGATAAGAGGGAAATATCCAGTACCATCAATACAGGCAAAGGATGGAAAGATACTATATCCCACCTGATCCTGACTCATGGTCGCTCCACGGGAAACAACCACTAGGAGACGAAGCAAGCAGAGGATTTCGAGGCGGATATCGCCATGACACGGTAGTAGGGAACTAGGTCCTTTTAAGCAGCACTAGAGAGGGGATAGAAACTCGAGACTTCAAACTAATGTCCTTCTTCCTCTGAATGAGTGTAACGAAAAGATACGTATATCTTTAGATTTGAGATTTGAGAAGCTTATAGACTCACTTGAACTTAGATACGTATCTTTTAGTGAAACGACTCAATCTAAACGAAAAGCTCTAGCTGTTTGTGCTAGCGTTTTGGCGCTCGCCTTATGGTTCTCAGTCCTCTTTCGCCGAGATGCCTTTTAAAAAGATTTTTTCCCTAGATTTGGCATCGGAACAACACCCACTATACTAGATTTAGCCAATTCGGGTGCGGATGGGGATTCTCCAATTGATTCGGAAGATTCGGATTTGGTGCCCCTGCGCATAAACATATGGATAGGGATGCCGATTCAGATGCGGCTAGAAAGGCTCGTTTGAGTGATTCATAAACCCTCGTCGGGATAAACAAGCAAGGGTTTCATCCTCTGCTTATGGGAATGCTACTTCGATAAATGCTGCTTCAGGATAAACTAGATATGTTGCGAGATAAACTGGATATTTTCCTATGGCTTGGACCCTTTCCGCGCCTCTGAGGAAAGATTCTCGCTACTAAAGAAATTTAGTAAGTGAAGTTCTCCTATCAGCTTCAATTAAAAAGGGCTTTCTAAGGTCGACCTTTCTTTAGGTTAAGTGGCGTGTAGCTAATCTCGCTAATATCTCAGATCAGGAAAGAAAGCATTCAGTGATGCCGGAGACTTTGGGCTTGGCTTGGAATGTAGAATGAATGGTTGGTTTGATTGAATGTGGCGAACTGCAGTTCGTGTGGTGTGAATGCAGAGAAGACTGAAGGCAGGAGAACGGTGTAGAGAGACACCATAGAGAAAGGCATTTTTGACGTCCATCTGTCATAGACGCCAGGACTGACTTCTTGCTAGAAAGAGGAGCACTCGCACAGTAGTCATCTTTGCCGCGGGACTAAACGTCTCGTCGTAGTTAATTCCGTACTGTTGTGAGAAAGCACGAGCAATCAATCGCGCTCGTTCGACTGATCCATCACTTCGTCGCTTCACCTTGTATACTCACTTGCAATAAATTTGCTTTACTCCAGCAGGCAACGGAACAAGGTCCCATGTCTCATTCCTCTTTAGAGCAGAAATCTCCTCGCGCATTGGGGCCCCATCCCACTACCGAAGCTTTTGGTGCTGCTAGAAAGCGTTCAACCGGCCAGATCTACTGAATCAACAGAGTCGACTAGATCGAGATCTTCATCCCTATCACGATCACCAAATTCAACATCCAACCTATCCATGGTAATACCCAACATGGGACCCCCTTAGAGAAGGACGGCTCTCTACTTAATGATGCCCATAAACCTTAGGTGGCTACTTATGCCCGTTGCCCGTACGTACTACCCAGGCGGTAATTCCCTTTTACTATAACGACAGATAGAGCTGATGCAGATGAACTAGAAGGGCTTACGACGAGTAGGCTCTTTGATGGAATAATGTGGGCATTTAAAGAAAAAAGTCTTAAGGAAGGTGCGTCGATTCCGCAGTAGCAGGCACGTATCGACTTTAGATTAGAAGACTATTGTTGTAGCACCTCCCGGTACAGAATCCTAAATCGAAAGATCCGCTGTTAAATCCTTAGCTTCGCTAAAGCGACTACGTACCTTCTTTAAAGGCAGAATTTCATTCCGGTATAATCTTCCCCCTAGAGAGGCTAAGCGGTCGGGTCATGGATCTTGCACTTCACTTGAATAGTGCTTTTGAAATGGCAAAGTAAAGAACCAAGCTGACCTACCTCTATCACTAAACTATACCCTAAGACGTTGTGTAAAAAATCTTCGGGTACTAAAAAGTATTGAGGTTCCGGCTGAGTTCTTGGCTTCATTTAGATAAGAAATGCCCTGTCGCTTTCAGAGGTCTTCAAAGAAATCAGGCTAACTGGTATTCTATTTTACACTTGTAATAAAGATTCTACTGGATTTCTTCCTACTTCTTTGGTTTTACCTGTCGGGTAAGTAGCATTCTTCTCTGCCAGAGTAAGAAAGACAATCTAAACAGCTTAGCAGATTGAATCAAATCTTCCTCACCAGAGAGAGACTTCAAGGGAAAGAGTGAGTCTTACAGTCCGGATCTTATGTAGAATCCACTCTTCTTCGCTTTCGCCTTAGATCAACACATTACAAGAAATTTCACTCTTCTAAATATACGAAAAAGTTTTCAAAGCAAAGAGCTTCTTCTCACCAGATGGGAACGGAAACACCTTTCGAACTGAACCTTCCAAGTGGGGTGCATCCAGTAGGAATTGAACCTACGAATTCGCCAATTATGAGTTGGGCGCTTTAACCATTCAGCCATGGATGCAAAGAGACTCAGCGAGTGAACTAGGTTTGAGTATTCCTTCTCGAGCTTCGATTTCTTCCGTTAAAGGAGATTCGAGAAAAGATGGAATAGGAAGACGTATTTCCAGAACAAACAAGATACGGGTTGAGAAGAGGAAGTTAGCAAAGTTAGACAAGATTGGAATGGGCATAGGAACATGTATTGATGTACCAGATCGGCTAATGCTCCCAGGTTGATGCGATGTATTCCACCAGTTGACAGAAGACTTGATTATTGGTATATCGATCGGTCCAGCACGGATTGAAATAGGAGCCGGTTCGACAGGAAGCTTTTGAAAACACAGTGCACCCAGGTAAATAAGGAACGAGATGAATACAGAAGTTAAACGAGCATCCCACACCCAAAAGGTGCCCCACATGGGTCTTCCCCGAAACCCCCCAGTTACTAAGGTAAACAACGTAGAAAAAGCACCCATTTCTGTACCGGTTCCGGAAGAGCGAAGAAAAAGAGGATGTTTTGTTAATAGGAACAAGAAAGTGTTTATAGCCGTAACGATATAAACAAGAATACTCATCCGAGCCACAGGAACATGTACATAGAGAATACGAGAATTTCCACCTTGTTGAAGATCTAGTGGCGCTACCCAAAGACAACAATGAATAGCCATCGCTGTTAAGAACAACCAAGATCCCATGAGAATTTGCGCGTAGCTTCTGGTCTTTGACATCACAAAAGAAGGTTGTAATAACAAAACGGACATGTGAGAATTTGGTCCTAGCTAGTGAAACAAGAAAGACATGGATCCATATTCAATACGCAATCAAAAGATTTCCTCCAAAAAAAATGAAAAGAAGAATTCCCTTTGCTTTGTTTTCGCTCCGCTCGTGCGTGGCACTCTTTGCTCGCGGAGCGGCATACCAAAAAAAAGAAACGTTTTGGAAAAGTAGATTCCCTTTTGTGACCAAGAGCCCATCCTTGATCCAAGCCGAGTTTTGCATTCCTTAGCTTGGCTTCTCGCGGGTCCTTTTTTGGACTTACTCGTAGGGCGGCATGATATCCCAAAATTCTTCAAGTACTTGCTTTTCTGAGAAAGAAGTCGTCTTGGTATTGGATCCGCTCTTCTGTTAGCATGAACATGAATTCTATTCTATTTGTCTTCTTTATTCTTAAGAGAATCTCCTACCCGAACCATTCTTAAGACCGCCAAGCCTTCTCGAATGAGTTCGACTATAGAAGCTTTCAACGT